TACACTTCATTTAGTTCTCATTCCTTGCACTTATTAACTACTTAAATATTAATATTATTTAGAATAGTTTCTATATAATAGAGATACTTATCATAAGATATCTTTATAATAGGTACAAATATTAAATCGAGGTACCCATTCTATGACAGATCTTAACTTACCCTCCATTTTTGTCCCTTTAGTGGGCCTAGTATTTCCTGCGATTGCAATGGCTTCTTTATTTCTTCATGTCCAAAAAAATAAGATTGTCTAGATCCGATGGGACCAAATTTAATCAATTTATTTCAACACTGAATCATAATACAGATATTTGTTTAGTGTAATATGGGACAATATGTGGCTTTTTCCGAACACAAACGAAAGAACTGTTATGCATGCGGATACATGATATCCGCATAAATGTATGTATATGATATGCGGGTATATCTGGTTAAAAACGATCGGCGAATATTTTTATAATAGAAAGTATATGTATCTAACCAATTATTCCTAATGGTTCATATCAGACTAGTGCTAGTTGATGAAAGTTACTTCGGCATCATGAAAAGTAAAGTCAAATTTTTTCTCAATTCCAATCGAATGCAACTGGGTCTAGTATAGTATGAACTGGCGATCAGAACATATATGGATAGAACTTATAACAGGGTCTCGAAAAGCAAGTAATTTTTGCTGGGCCTGTATCCTTTTTTTAGGTTCACTAGGATTCTTAGTGGTTGGAACTTCTAGTTATCTTGGTAGGAATCTTATACCTGGATTTCCATCTCAGCAAATCATTTTTTTTCCACAAGGAATCGTGATGTCTTTCTATGGGATCGCGGGTCTATTCATTAGTTCATATTTGTGGTGCACAATTTCATGGAATGTAGGTAGTGGTTATGACCGATTCGATAGAAAAGAAGGAATAATGTGTATTTTTCGTTGGGGATTCCCTGGAATAAATCGTCGCATCTTCCTTCGCTTCTTTATGAAAGATATCCAATCAATCAGAATGGAGGTTCAAGAGGGTCTTTTTCCTCGTCGTATTCTTTATATGGAAATCAGAGGCCAAGGAAACATTCCCTTGACTCGTACTGATGAGAATTTGACTCTGCGAGAAATTGAGCAAAAAGCTGCTGAATTGGCCTATTTCTTGCGCGTACCAATTGAAGTATTTTGAAATGAACCGAACGAAGAATGAATGTTTTCTCCACATAATAAAAGGAGCTTGCTAATTTCCTTTTTTTTTTTTTAATACAATTGAAGTTTCCTCAGACTGTTCATTCGAGAAAAACATGTTAGATTCCATTTCCTCGTTCCGTTGACGCAACAACCCGCTAGAATAAAACAAAAGTTGGGGAACGTATATGGAACAACTACAACTATTCCAACTATAATAAATATAATAAACTATAATAAGAATACATTTTTTCTATACCAAAACCCTTTTGTATCCGTATTTATATGCGTATAGGGCCCAACTCAATTCTTTTATACTAGTAAAAAGTCTAATAAGTCTAATTAAGTATGAATTCATCAAATATCCGAATATGTATTTCGTAATACAGAATTCATACTTTTAGGTTAAGCCTCAGATTTTGAACTGATACCGTATTCCTGTGCTGTGGTTAGACGGTGCAACATTTCGAAATAATTAATTGAGATACCCGGAAATCCTATTTACTTAAAAATCCTATTTACTTAATTTATTTACTTTTTATATATTATATATACATATTTCTCTATCTATTTATTTCGAATTTTTTTTCATCCGAAAAAGGACCCTTATTTTATTTCTATATTCCTTAATTCCTTCTGGATCTAAGGAGTCAATTATTATACAAAAATGGGAATAGATCCATAGGTTCCATACCTTGTTATAGAACTTGTGCTTTAGAGAAACATCAGATCAGATAGAGTTGACAAATGAAGCAGTTCATTAACAATTCACAGAGAAAAAAAATGAAAAAAAAGAAAGCATTGATTTCCCTCCCATATCTTGCATCTATAGTATTTTTGCCCTGGTGGGTCTCTCTCTCATTTCAAAAAAGTCTCGAACCTTGGATTATTAATTGGTGGAATACTAGGCAATCCGAAACTTTTTTGAATGATATTCAAGAGAAAAATGTTATAGAAAAATTCCTAGAATTAGAAGAACTATTCTTGTTGGATGAAATGATAAAAGAATACCCAGAGACACATATACAAAATATACAAAAGCTTCGTATAGGAATACACAAGGAAACGATACAATTGGTCAAAACACACAATGAATATCATCTCCATATCATTTTGCATTTTTCGACAAATATAATATGTTTCGCTATTTTAAGCGGTTATTTTATTCTGGGTAATGAAGAACTTGTCATTCTTAATTCTTGGGTTCAGCAATTCTTCTATAACTTAAATGACACAATAAAAGCTTTTTCGATTCTTTTAGTTACTGATTTATGGATTGGATTTCACTCGACCCATGGTTGGGAACTAATGATTGGTTCGATCTACAATGATTTTGGATTGGCTCATAACGACCAAATTATATCTGGTCTTGTTTCCACTTTTCCAGTTATTCTAGATACAATTGTGAAATATTGGATCTTCCGTTTTTTAAATCGCGTATCTCCTTCGCTTGTAGTCATTTATCATTCAATGAATGAATGAAGAACTTATTTGATCTCCTGATATCAATCCCAATTTTTCTTCGCGCATAAAGAAAGCATTTTCCATTTGACTTATTCTTTCTTTATACTTCTACCTCTTCAAGGTATTTGTCCTATTTCAATAGAATTATTTCAGTACAATGGCAGACTCGTGGATAGGAAACTATACTAGCTACCTATCTAATTTATTGTAGAAATTCCTGGATGAATGATTGGATCATGCAAAATAGAAATACTTTTTCTTGGGTAAAGGAACAGATCGCTCGATCTATTTCTGTATCGATCATGATATATGTAATAACTCGAACATCTATTTCAAATGCGTATCCCATTTTTGCGCAGAAAGGTTATGAAAATCCACGAGAAGCAACTGGGCGAATTGTATGCGCCAATTGCCATTTAGCTAATAAGCCTGTGGATATTGAAGTTCCGCAAGCTGTACTTCCTGATACTGTATTTGAAGCAGTTGTTCGAATTCCTTATGATATGCAACTGAAACAAGTTCTTGCTAATGGTAAAAAAGGGGCTTTGAATGTAGGGGCTGTTCTTATTTTACCCGAGGGATTCGAATTAGCCCCCCCCGATCGTATTTCCCCCGAGGTGAAAGAAAAGATAGGAAATCTGTCTTTTCAAAGTTATCGTCCCAATAAAAGAAATATTCTTGTAATAGGTCCTGTTCCAGGTCAGAAATATAGTGAAATCGTCTTTCCCATTCTTTCCCCCGACCCTGCTACGAAGAAAGACGTTCACTTCTTAAAATATCCCATATATGTAGGTGGGAATAGGGGAAGGGGTCAGATTTATCCTGATGGGAGCAAGAGTAACAATACAGTCTATAATGCTACATCCGCGGGTATAGTAAGCAGAATAATACGCAAAGAAAAAGGAGGATATGAAATAATCATCGTTGATGCATCGGATGGACACCAAGTGGTTGATATTATACCTCCAGGACCAGAACTTCTTGTTTCAGAGGGTGAATCCATCAAGCTTGATCAACCATTAACAAGCAATCCTAATGTAGGGGGATTTGGTCAGGGAGATGCCGAAATAGTGCTTCAAGATCCATTACGCGCCCAAGGCCTTTTGTTCTTCTTGGCATCCGTTATTTTGGCACAAATTTTTTTGGTTCTTAAAAAGAAACAGTTTGAAAAGGTTCAATTATACGAAATGAATTTCTAGATCCAGAGATTCCTTACCATCAAGTCGGTAAAAAACGCGGAATTCTTGTCGATCAATACAATTTAATATATATGATCAATAAATTCTGTAAATCCCTTTGCTTGCTTTGTTTATACTATTTTTTCGGGATGTATGGAATTCTTTACTTGTATCCCATTCCTAGCACTAGACAATAGGCATACAAAAACAAAGGAAGAGGAGACAGGGCAAGGACGGGATAAATGAAAGGAATGGTACTGGATTATAAGTCTTACTAATCTTCTATTCGACACAAGAAAAAGGACTTTGTACCCTTTCTTGTGTCGTCTTGTATCGAAATAATGATGATTTTTCTCTTGTTCGCCAAAGATTACTATTTCTTCGTTTCCGGGTCTATCGGAATTCCTTTGTTTAGATTCATAAGAAGTAGTGGACAAACAAAAAGGGTTAGGGGGGTAATTCATCGAGCAAACGGAACTTTTTCTATTATTCAATTAACTTCAACGTAGAATAGAACTTATTTATAAAAGAAAAATAAAAATTCTTCAAACAAAAAAATGACTTTAACTCTTTTTATTGAGAAGCGGATTATATTTTATTTTTACGCATACCCCAATCCTTTTTATTTCATCACCTTTTTTATTTTATCTTTTTTTTATAGAGTAAGGTTCTACTTGTTTAGTATGGAAATGATTTGCAGGATGTCTCATCCGTTTAAATCCATATAATTATCCATAAAATCGATTGATTCCTTCTTGTTGCTTCTCGTAAGAGTTAATATTATATTATGGAGGAACGACAGAGCCTATAAATCAATCAATAGAAATAGATTCCATTCCGTTGTTCAAAAACATCATAAGAAACAAAGGAATAAAGTGGTTTGAAAGATCAGAGCAAAGGATCCATTTTGTCATTTCTACGAAAATTTTTATTTTTATTATGTTGACTGGATAACTTTCCTATTTGTATGTTATGGAATAGATCAAAGTCTCATCTCGCTTTAAGAGTAAGCACTCAGCGGTACCTTACGCCTATAATAAAAGAAAGGCGTAAGGTACCGCTGAGTGCTTACTCTTTCATGTCTACAATCCAGTTCATCTGATTACTACAGAGATGAACCCAATCCGGAATATGAACCGTAAAAGAAAATACCTATTAAACCGATCACAAGAATACCAGTTACAGTACCTATCAGCCAAAGAG